ATGATTACCTTATCCCACGCGAATCGTTTACCTGTAACTATTCAATATCCTTATGAAAAATCGATCACATCAGAGCGTTTCCGCGGTCGAATCCACTTTGAATTTGATAAATGCATTGCTTGTGAAGTATGTGTTCGTGTATGCCCCATAGATCTACCTGTTGTTGATTGGAGATTGGAAACAGATATTAGAAAGAAACGATTGCTTAATTATAGTATTGATTTCGGAATCTGTATATTTTGTGGTAACTGCGTCGAGTATTGTCCAACAAACTGTTTATCAATGACTGAAGAATATGAACTTTCTACTTACGATCGTCACGAATTGAATTATAATCAAATTGCTTTGGGTCGGTTACCAATGTCAGTAATTGGCGATTACACAATTCGAACAATTATGAATTCGACTCAAATAAAAATAGCCACGGATAACCCCCTTGATTCAAGAACGATTACCAATTACTAAGATTCCGTTTTGATCTAAAGAAGCGAAGTTTCTTTCATTTTGGTTGGTTAGTAACTACAAAACATAACTATTGATTGGTGAGAATCACGGCTTGATTTGGATTTCGAATAGATTCATATATCCGTGATGATTTCGAAATATCAAATTTCAACTACTCTTTCGGATACAAAAGCGGGATTGGTCCAATAACTGTATCTACATCAATCCACACCACATTAAGATTCAATTCAATTAGGCATATACAAGAAAAAAAAAAGAAAGATAGGGTAACCTCTTTTTTCCTGGCCCGGTCAGTAAGGTCATGAAAATGAAATATTTCAACTTATTTATCTCTTATTTTACACATAATGGATTTACCTGGATCAATACATGATATTCTTTTAGTATTTCTAGGATCAGGTCTTATATTAGGAGGCCTAGGGGTGGTATTACTTACCAATCCAATTTATTCTGCCTTTTCATTAGGATTGGTTCTTGTTTGTATATCCTTATTCCATATTCCATCTAACTCCTATTTTGTAGCTGCTGCACAGCTCCTTATTTACGTGGGAGCCGTAAATGTCTTAATCGTATTTGCTGTGATGTTCATGAATGGTTCAGAATATTACAAGGATTTATATCTTTGGACAGTTGGAGATGGAGTTACTTCACTGGTTTGTACAAGTATTCTTTTTTCACTAATTACTACTATCTCAGATACGTCATGGTACGGGATTATTTGGACTACAAGATCAAACCAGATTATAGAGCAGGACCTGACAAGTAACGTTCAACAAATTGGAATTCATTTATCAACAGATTTTTATCTTCCATTTGAACTCATTTCTATAATTCTTTTAGTTGCTTTGATAGGTGCAATTGCTATGGCTCGTCAGTAATAAATACTTAGAATTAGAAATCCAAAATCAAATAAAATAAATAAGGCCGTGTTTTGTTCTGTGTTATTATTATGACATCAATTTCCCTTCAGTTCCATTTTGATATTCTATTGTTCATATATTAAATTGAATGGGTTTGAGTTCGATCCATTACTAATACCTTTCTTTTTTCCGTACTTGTTATATTCTAGTCAATCAAATCGGTTAAATTGTATTGTTGTTCATATTGAAATCAATCTCAATTGATGAGGAGTTGGTCAATGATGACCGAGCATGTACTTATTTTGAGTGCCTATTTATTTTCTATCGGTATTTATGGATTGATCACAAGCCGAAACATGGTTAGAGCACTTATGTGTCTTGAGCTTATACTGAATGCAGTTAATCTAAATCTCGTAACATTTTCTGATTTATTTGATAGTCGACAATTAAAAGGAGACATTTTCTCGATCTTTGTTATAGCTATTGCAGCCGCTGAAGCAGCTATTGGGCCAGCTATTGTTTCGTCGATCTATCGTAACAGAAAATCAACTCGTATCAATCAATCGAATTTGTTGAATAAATAGTCGTAATGATATAAATAAAGACAGATATATAGAATATTTATTAATTAGAATTAGCGTGTCGTGTATAACTCGTATGACCATGTTTGCTGAAACGTAATAAATCAAAGTATCTTGGACCTCTCTCATTCTCATGACCAGATCCAGAAGTAGATTGATTATTAAATTAAAAAAAATTCTGGTAAACCACTGATTCGTCTGGTGTCTACAATATATGATTCAGTTACTACTGATTTTACCAGATCGAAAATTGATAACGTTCAAAAAATTGATAGATCCAATGTCACATTCAGTAAAGATTTATGATACATGTATAGGGTGTACTCAATGTGTACGAGCCTGCCCCACAGATGTATTGGAAATGATACCTTGGGACGGATGTAAAGCTAAGCAAATTGCTCCTGCTCCAAGAACAGAGGACTGTGTAGGTTGTAAGAGATGTGAATCCGCTTGTCCAACGGATTTCTTGAGTGTCCGGGTTTATTTATGGCATGAGACAACTCGTAGCATGGGTCTAGCTTATTGATACGTTTCACAAAATTCTACTTAAATCCATTTGATTCCTCTTTACCGACAAAAACCCGCACTCGGAAT